CGTTGAGTTCTTCCTAATCAGAATCTTTTTGTAAGGGATTCAATAGATAACTTTTTGGTATGTTTCAAAAAACTCCATTTTTTTAGTTCGTTCAAAACATTTTTTTAGTTTGGATAATATCTGTCGATACTTTTGCTTTAAAGTTGAACGAAAAGTAAAAGAAAGAAGAAATCACTTGATTTAATTCTTCTGGGTGGCGCAATAATATTGTATTCTACGAATTTTATTTTGCAAGAATTATTCATTATATAATATATTTTCTAACGGTCAAATATTCTGTAGAACCGAACCTTTTTGAGACTATACTAACGGAATCTTACTCTAAATAGATTTTATTCTGTAATAATATAGAATTATGATTTAATTATTTTTTTTTTTTTAAGTTAATTAAGGAAGTTTATTTAGTGAATTAAATTCGCGCTCTTTTTTGTTTGTCCATTATTTCACTACGTATCTATTTCGATAGAAACAATAAACAATAAGAAATGGGACTCTAGGAAAAGACAAATTATCCATCCTAGAATCCGGTTTTCCCTATTTCTACTTTACTTAAATATAATATTCTCTGCCTATTTTTTTTTAGGTTTAGTATCGAGTGGAATTTAATTCTATTACAATAGAAAAGGATTAATTTATTTCTATTCTAGCGCATTGAAATGTGAAAACAGCGACATAATCATATGTTCGAATTAATTGTAGAGTTGAAAAAAAAAGACAAGAACCAAAGTAAAATACTCTTCTTCACAAGATACATACTATGACTGACTAGTTCTACGGTACAAGGAATTCTTTAAATAGAGGAGAAAAAAACTAGAAAAACCAAAAGGTCTTTCCATAATTTATCAACAAAAATTTAGTTCTTTATTACCAGCTTAATAGGTTGATAAATCCACATACCTAAAAATTCATTTCGGACAATTGAACCTTTTCAAATTGTTTCTTTTTAAGAACCAAAAAGATTTGTGCCAAAATAATAGATGCCAAGAAGAACAACAGACCTTGTACACGTAACGGATCTTGAAGCACTATTTCTGCATCCCCCTGACCAAATCCACCCACATTAGGATTACTCGTTAATGGTTGATCAAGTTTGATAGATTCACCCTCTGAAACAAGAAGTTCTGGTCCTGGCGGTATAATATCAATCACTTCACGTCCATCCGATGCATCCACTATCGTTATTTCGTATCCACCTTTTTCTTTTCGTATAATTTTATTTACTATACCTGTTGCTGTAGCATTATAAACATTATTATTACTCTTGCTCCCGTCGGGATAAATCTGACCCCTTCCCCTATTCCCGCCTACGTATATAGGATATTTTAAGAAGTGAACATCTCTCTTAGTAGCGGGATCTGGAGAAAGAATAGGAAAGGTAATTTCACTATATTTCTTCCCAGGAACGGGGCCTACCACAAGAATATTTTTTTTTGTGGGACGATAGCTTTGAAAAGACAAATTACCTATTTTTTCTTTAATCTCGGGCGAAATACGATCAGGAGGGGCCAATTCAAAACCCTCTGGTAAAATAAGAACAGCACCTACATTCAAAGCCCCTTTTTTACCATTAGCAAGAACTTGTTTAACTTGCATATCATAAGGAATTCGAACAACTGCTTCAAATACAGTATCGGGAAGTACCGCTTGTGGAACCTCAATATCTACAGGCTTATTAGCTAAATGGCAATTAGCACATACAATCCGCCCGGTAGCTTCTCTCGGATTTTCATAACCCTGTTGAGCAAAAATGGGATATGCATTTGAAATGGGTGCTCGAGTTATTATATAGATCATGAGCAATACGGAAATGGATCGGGTAATCTCTTCCTTTATCCAAGAAAAAGCATTTCTAGTTTGCATGGTCCAATCATTCATCCTGAAAATTTCTACAATAAGATTAGGTAGGTTACTGGAATAGTTCCCTATCCATTATTCTGCTATTTACTCAAATGATTTTCCTAGAATATAGGAAGAATACGAGTAGAACGAAAAAGAATAAGTCAATTTTTTAATGTTTAGCTTTTAGATACAAAAAAACAAATTTTATAATTGGATCAGTGGATCGTTTTTTCAGTCATTCATTGAATGATAAATCACTACAAGTGACGGAGATACACGATTTAAATAACGGAAAATCCAGTATTTTAAAATTGTATCTAAAATGACTGGAAAAGTGGAAACAAGACCAGATATAATTTGATCATTCTGAGTAAATCCAAAATCTTTATAGACAGACCCAATCATTAGTTCCCAACCATGAGTTGAATGGAATCCTATACATAAATCAGTTAATAAAAGGATCGAAAAAGCTTTTATTGTATCACTTAAGTTATATAGAAATTCTTGAACCCAAGAGTTAAGAATAATGAGTTCTTGATTACCCCTAATAGAATAACCACTTAGAATAAGGAAACATATTATATTTGTACAGAAATGCAAAATCGTATGGATACGGTCTTGGTTGTTCGTCTCTATCAATTGGATGCTTTCTTTGTAGATTTCCATACGAAGATTTTGTAAATGTGTTTCCGGGTATTCCTTTAGCATTTCATCCAAGAGGAACAGTTCCTCGAACTCTATCAATTTCTTTAAAATCGTTTTTTCTTGAATAATATTCAAGAAAATTTCGGATTGTTTCGTATTCCACCAATTAGTAATCCAAGATTCCAGACTTTTCTTAAATGTAAACGAGATGCACCAGGGCAAAAAGACTATAGATGTAAGACATAGAAGGGGAATGAATGCTTTCTTTTTTGCCATTTTTCGTCTTTAATGAACTCAGTTTCATCTCATTTGTCAACTATATAGAATAGAATAATAATTTTTCTATCAAGCATAAGTTCTATTACAAGTAAATACAAGTAATAGAGCCTAGCCTATGTATCAATTTCTAATTTTTTTAATATAAATTGAGAATCGATTCTCGCTTTTTTTATTTGTAATTTGGAAGTTTGTTTTTTGCTTTAATTTGGAAATAAAGAATACAAAATAATACAGAAATCAAAAAATAAATGCTTTCTTAGAGAAAGCATTTATTTTTTTGATACAACGATTTCCATTGGTAGACTCAAGAATATGGAACGATTTCCATTGGTACACACAAGAATCTGGACAAGTCCCAAGCTTTTTGTATAACGTTGCGTGGAGTCCTATCATAATAATCATCAACAGGAGTCAAAGGAATGGTCCCTTGTTCTCTTGTTTGCATATAAAGGACACCACTACTGGGTTCTGGGTTAGGGTTAGCTTGTAGTATGAGAGACTGAATATCTTCCATACGAACTCGGAGAAAAATACGACGATATGTTCCAGGAAATCCGTAACGAAAAAAACACACCATTCTATTTTTTTTATCGAAAAAATTATAACCACTCCCCACATTCCAAAAAATTAGAAGCCACCAATGTAAACTTAGAAAGAGACCTGCGATTCCATAGAAAGTCAGGGTGACCCCTTGTGGCAAAAAAGGAACTACAAATTCAGATGAAATCAAAGAGAAAAAATGTCTACCATAATAACTGGAAACTGAAATATATAACACCCCTAATGAACCTAAAAGAGTGAAAGAAGCCCAGAAGAAATTGATTGGTTTTCGGGACCCCGGTACAATGTCAAGCCATGCGTCTTGTGAACGACAACCATGTTTTTCTGATCCCCAACTAATGAATTTTGGAACATTAACCAATAAAGCAGACATTACAATTAAGACAAGGCCCACTAAAAACACATAAACGTTTATCATAAAATGGGGTACCTCAATTTCATATTTGTACCTGTTTTTTTTTTTTTTATTGTTATATTAATTATATTAATATTTTTGTTGTTATATTAAATCCTCCTTATCTTATTAAGGTAATATTAATAGTAGTACTTTTGCCCATATCTAAAAAATCTTGTTTTTTTGAACATGAAGAAATAAAGAAGCCATTGCAACTGCCGGAAATACTAGGCCCACTAAAGGAACAAAAAGGGAAGGTAAGTTTATCATAAAATGGGGTACCTCAATTTCGTATTTGTACCTGTTATGTTATTTTTTGTTGATTGTTATATTAATAATATATATTTTGATTTTTCTTATATTAAAGATAGTCTATAATCACTAGAATTCATATAGACTTATACTAAGTATATCTAAATGAATAGAGATGAATAGATAGATATATCTATTATATACGGAGTATACATAATTAAGTATATAATATAATAAATCCATAATCAAAGAAAAAATGAATAAGATTTATTAAGAATCAAAAGGAAAAATCTAAAAATAATAAATGTTTTATTAAAAATAAAGAGTGTAGAACGAACTAACTGGATTTATTTTGCCCTCTATTTCTACAAGAAACATGTGTATGATAATAAATGTTTTTTATTATATTATTCTTAGTTCTTAGTATTTTTCTATTCTTATCTTATTACTGTGTGTTCTAATTTGATTTTTGTATAATAATAATTTATTATAATTCTATCTGAATTATTTTTCAGTTTGAGTCAAAGGAAAGAAACCATGGAAATGCAATAACTCACTTAAAACCTCTTTTAAAGAATTACGTGGTACGATTGAATCAAATAAGCCCTTTTCGAATAAAAATTCAGCCGATTGTGAACCTTCGGGCACTTCGATATTCAACGTTTGTTCAATTACTCTTTTACCTGCAAATGCTATGTAAGCGTCGGGTTCAGCAATAATGATATCCCCCAACATTCCAAAACTAGCTGTTACCCCACCAGTAGTAGGAGATGTAAGTATCGGTACATAGAATAATTTTTGATTGATTTGATAATTATATAAAGCAGAAGAAATTTTAGCCATTTGCATTAAGCTCAAACTTCCTTCTTGCATACGCGCTCCTCCAGACGCACATACTATAATAAGAGGTAAACGTTGATTGGTAGCATATTCGATCAACCGAGTGATTTTCTCACCCACTACGGATCCCATACTACCTCCCATAAACTGAAAATCCATAATACCAATTGCTACAGGAATACCATTTACTTGACCTGTGCCTGTTTGAACCGCCTCCAGTAATCCGGTTCTGTCTTGATAAGAATCAAGACGATTTTGATAATCATCATTTTCAGAAGGTTCGTCTTCCGAACTATTTTCAGAGAGTTCATCTTCCGAACTATTTTCAGAAGGTTCGTCTTCCGAACTATTTTCAGAGAGTTCATCTTCCGAACTATTTGGATAAGAATCATTTTCAGAAGAATCAAGACTATTTTCAGAAGGTTCGTCTTCCGAACTATTTTGATAAGAACTATTTTGATAAGAATCATTTTCAGAAGAATCAAGACTATTTTCAGAAGGTTCGTCTTCCGAATTAAATTCAATGGGATCCACAGAGACCATGTCTTCATCCATAGGATTCCAAGTACCTGGATCAATCAAAAGTTCGATTCGATCTGAACTGCTCATTTTCAAATGACATCCACAGTATTCACAAATATTCATTTTTGATTTAAAAAATCTCTTATAATTGTTTCCATAACAATTGTCGCAGGCAACCCACAAATGCGAAAAATCATTTGTATCCTTTGTGATAGTTATTATACTAGTACTCTCGATTTCACTACTATTTTGGACCTTATCACTATCATTGCCACTATCATTGCCACTATCAGTGTCACTATCAGTGTCACTATCATTTTCCGGTTCTAAAATGTAACTAGCCTTTTGGAGCTTATCATAATCATCACTATCATTGCCACTATCATTGTCCCAATCACTATCATTGTATTTGTCACTGTCATTGTCACTGTCACTATCATTGCTATCATCGAAAATGGAATTATCAATACCGATTTCAGAACGAAGATAACCTTCAATACAACTATTAATGATATTATTCCAATTATATATGGAATAACTATTACTATCCCTAACTAAAAAAGTTTTATCAGATAGGAAATTCCGTATGTTCATGGCTATAACTAGAATTCTCACTATTGTTTTTCCAACCCTGACATCTACTAAATAATCATAATCACTATGAATAGTATTATCCATATCAGTTAAAATAGATGGGTCTTCGTTTACACTGTTATTTTCAATAGGACCAAAACTGTCTATTGATTTACTTAAACCACACCTGTATTCTAAACCCCTATTAAACATCATTGAATTGAACCACCATTTTTCCATAGAGCTTTTTTCCTCTATTTACATGAAAATACAATAGATGAATAGTCATTTAAGTTTTAAGTATAGATCACTAGGATTAATAACTGATAATAATAATAACGAGCGAGTAAGTATTTAAAAAACCATTTATAACTATTTGTAATCTAAAAATTCGATTCCCTGTTATTAACAGGGAAATGCGAAATTAGGTATGAATAGAACAAGAGAGTGGGGGGATAAAAGAGAAAAGAGTTCTATAAATCTATTTATAGAAGTTATCCACACCCTCTTTATTTTCATTAATTCAATTTCATTTGTTGATTAGGGCAAAGTTACATAAAACCACCCGCCTTTTTTAAAATATCCTGACTAGTTCCTGTAAGTTGAGCACCTTGTTCAAAGAAATTAAAAATAACAGGAATATAAAAATAGGTTCTTTATTGGATCAACAAAAAAAAAAAAAACACTTTCAGGAGGTTTGATCCCGAAGAGAGGGATCAAACATCAATTTCAACGATTCGATAAACGGATCATTGGGATACATATAGATGAACAATATATCCCCTAGAAACGTATAAGAAGTTTTTTTTTCATACGGCTCTCAATCAAATTCAAAATTATGTCTTTAATTATGATGTCAAATAGATCAATCAAATCGTTAAATCAATGGTTTACGTTTTTTTCTTATTCTTTCTGAATAAAAAAAATAAAAAAAAAAAAAATAACTATTTGTGTTCGCAACCTCATACCTAAATTTTGATAACTTTAAAATAACTCAAATGAAAAAAGAGCCTTTAAGGTTTTTTATGGAGCGCTTTATTCTTTCTTTTCTTCTTGCGAATCTAGTGTTTTTCTTCATTCTAATACAATTCATTGTTGAGACAATTTTTAAATTGTATTGACTTGTTCCAAGATCCTTTAAATTATTCGTGAATCATAACATTACTTGGGGGATCTTTAATCGTCTCAAAAATGGAAGCAACATAACCATTTTGTTCGTTTCTTTCAAAAAATAATACAAGACGGGTGATTTCCTAGAATACACTTTTGATCCATTTAGCAATTCAAATAAATTTTGATTTTATCACATGGTTTGAAACGATGTTTTACCAGAACATTCGTTTTTAGTTTAGATTTGGTATGGAATTGATTCTATTTTTCAATGGTGCATAGTCATTCATTCAATTCAATCAATACATAATATAATAATCTATACTTTCTACTTCTAGGTTTTCTGAATGGACAATTTCATTTATAAACTAAAGATGTAAAAATTAAGTCGATATTCTATCAATAAATTGAATATTCTATTTTCATAGTTTGTAAATCGAAAAAATGAATTTCTTTAAGAAAAAAAAAGGTAATCTTTATTCGGATATACTATTTAGATTCAAATAGGTATAGGTTATATTCAAATAGGTATAGGTATATATCATGAATAGATATGATCTGGGACGGGAGGATTCGAACCTCCGAATAACGGGACCAAAACCCGTTGCCTTACCGCTTGGCCACGCCCCATTTTGGATTCGACACTAATAAATACTATGTATGGGTTGTTCGTCAATTCCAGTTCTAAATTTATTCTATAGAATAAATTAAATTGTTACTAGAATTTGGATATGCATAAATATCGAATTAAACTGAATTTATTGATCATTATATAGAATTCAATTAAGATATTGTATGAATATAGAATTTCTTCGATTTTTGATTTCAGAATGAAACTGTTTTGAACTGGATAAGTTAAAATGAAAAAGGGATTGGGGGTATGATCTTAGTTGATTCATTTTTTTAGTTTTTTTACTGATTTAGTAATATTCCTATCTATAAATATCAATTCAATAGTTGACTTATTTATATTCCATTATTTTCCATTTTTTCTTTTTAAATTATTTCTATTTCTTTTCTTTTTCTATATAGATTTAGAAATCAAAATTGATTTTTTCTTTTCTATTTCATTTTAATATAAGAGTATAATAAATAAAAATGATAATAATAAATCAAATTATATATATAATAAATCATATCATATATATAATAATAACATAATATAAAAAAATACAATAAAAATGAGAATTCAAAAAAAGCAAAAATACAATTTATTTTCTTAAAGAACAACATTTTTGTTATGCTTAATATCTTTAGCTTGGTCTGTATTTGTATTGACTCTGCCCTTTATTCAAGTAGTTTTTTCTTGGCAAAATTACCTGAAGCCTACGCTTTTTTGAATCCAATTGTAGATTTTATGCCAGTAATACCCTTACTCTTTTTTCTCTTAGCTTTTGTTTGGCAAGCTGCTGTAAGTTTTCGATAAGATCTTTAATTTGAATAATGTCCGAAAAAAATTAAGAATTTATTCGAAAATAAAAATGATAACATTTTTAAAGATCAGATAAGTTTTACAGCGTGAATCCTTGATTCCAAATATTAACATTTTTGGATAGACAATAAAATTAAAAAATGAAAATTCTATTATTCGATTGGAGTCCACCACCAATACCTAGGATCTTGATTGTGGATATGAAAAAATTTTTGGTAATATAAAGACTCAATTCTTACTACAAATAAATTTCCTAAGTTTTTTTTTTTTGAAATTACTTCATTTCTTATAAACTTAGTATCAAAGGAAACATAATATGAAATAGAAGAGAATCTATTCTCTTTCTCTGGCGTTTTTTTTTTTAATTATCTTGGAGATTTTGTAATGCTTACTCTAAAACTATTTGTTTACACGATAGTGATATTCTTTGTTTCTCTTTTCATCTTCGGATTCCTATCTAATGATCCAGGACGTAATCCTGGACGTGAAGAATAAGAAAATCTTTTTTGCTTTGCTTATTTGTGCTGGATTTTGAAATATTTTTTGTTTTTTTTTTATCTATTTTACATCTTTAACTAGTAAAAAAAATTAAACAAAGAAAAAAAAAAAGAAACTCCATAATTTCAAAAGAAAAAAATACCAAATCATCAATAAACGGAAAGAGAGGGATTCGAACCCTCGGTACAAAAATTCGTACAACGGATTAGCAATCCGCCGCTTTAGTCCACTCAGCCATCTCTCCCCAATTCAAAAAAAAAGAATTATTATGCTTATGATACATCGCATAAACAAAAAGAACAAAAAGTAGGGCTCGAAAAAAGCCTTCTTTATATCTTATTTGATATTGATTGATAGTCATTTGATATATCTTATATGTCTTTTTTTTTTCGATTTATTATCTATAAATAAAGAGAGAATTATTGATTTTCTTTTTTATACCTTCAGCAAAAAGAAAATCCAAAAATAAGATTCGCCCCCTTTTCTAAATTTCATTAGGGGGCCCCTTTACGAAACACGTCAACACTCTAATTATCGTAAAATGATGCACCTATTGCATAATTAAGACGGATTCCCTTGTTCGACAAAAGATCCTTTTATATACAATAATGGTATTGTAGCGGGTATAGTTTAGTGGTAAAAGTGCGATTCGTTCTATGGATCCCTTAATAGTTAAGGGGTCCCTTGCGTGATTCATATCACGATCAAAAACTTTATTTCTTACTTAAAGGGATTTAATCCTTTATACCTCTCAACGAACGATTCGAGGAATAACATACATTATCGTAATTTGTATACAATTTAGATTAGAATTGATTCTAAAATTATGAAACATAAGTTTTTGCAATTGGATCCCGAATCCAAATTTTTGAATATGAGTAAAGGATCCAGGGAGAATGATATAGAAAATTTGTTTCCAATCGTAACTAAATCTTCCATTTTTTTTATTATTTGTTTTGTATAGGAGAAATTGAAGCAAAATAGCTATTAAACGATTTTTTTAGTTTACTAGAAACATCAACATATTTATTAAGCTCGACGGAAATTTTATTCTT